TTTATGAAATATCTGAGAGATCAAAAGAAGAACAGATGGTTTATTTATCGCCGAGTAGAGATGAATACTATATGGTGGCGGCGGGAAATTCTTTGGCGTTGACTCGGGGTATTCAGGAAGAAGAAGTTGGTCCAGCTCGATACCGTCAAGAATTTTTGACTATTGCATGGGAACAGATTCATCTTCGAAACATTTATCCCTTCCAATATTTTTCTATTGGAGCTTCTCTCATTCCTTTTATCGAGCATAATGATGCGAATCGGGCTTTAATGAGTTCTAATATGCAGCGTCAAGCAGTTCCGCTTTCTCAGTCCGAAAAGTGTATTGTTGGAACCGGCTTGGAACGCCAAGCGGCTCTCGATTCAGGGGGTTCGGCTATAGCCGAACGCGAGGGAAAGATCATTTATACCGATGCTGAAAAGATCGTTTTATCAGGTAATGGGGACACTATAAGCATTCCGTTGGTTATGTATCAGCGTTCCAACAAAAATACTTGGATGCATCAAAAACCTCAGGTTCATCGGGGTAAATACCTTAAAAAGGGGCAAATTTTGGCGGATGGTGCGGCTACGGTTGGTGGCGAACTCGCTTTGGGGAAAAATGTATCAGTAGCTTATATGCCATGGGAAGGTTACAATTCTGAAGATGCCGTACTCATTAGCGAACGTCTAGTCTATGACGATATTTATACTTCTTTTCATATCCGGAAATATGAAATTCAGACTCATGTGACAAGCCAAGGACCTGAAAGAATCACTAATGAAATACCTCATTTAGAGCCTTATTTACTCCGCAATTTAGACAGAAATGGAATTGTGATGCTGGGATCTTGGGTAGAAACTGGTGATGTTTTAGTAGGTAAATTAACGCCTCAGACAGCGAAAGAATCATCCTATGCTCCAGAAGATAGATTATTACGAGCCATACTTGGCATTCAGGTATCCACTGCAAAAGAAACTTGTCTAAAGTTGCCTATAGGCGGAAGAGGTCGAGTTATTGATGTGAGGTGGGGCCAGAAAAAGGGGGGTTCCATTTATAATCCAGAAATGATTCGTGTATATATCTCACAGAAACGTAAAATCAAAGTGGGCGATAAAGTAGCTGGAAGACATGGGAATAAAGGTATCATTTCAAAAATTTTGCCTAGACAGGATATGCCTTATTTGCAAGATGGAACACCTGTTGATATGGTATTCAATCCATTAGGAGTACCTTCGCGAATGAATGTGGGACAGATGTTTGAATGCTCGCTCGGGTTAGCGGGAGACCTTCTGGGCAGACATTATAGAATAACACCCTTTGATGAGAGATACGAGCAAGAGGCTTCGAGAAAACTAGTGTTTTCTGAATTATATGAAGCCAGTAAGCAAACAGCAAATCCATGGGTATTTGAACCCGAGTATCCTGGAAAGAGCAGAATATTTGATGGAAGAACAGGAGATCCTTTTGAACAACCTGTTATAATAGGAAAGTCCTATATGTTAAAATTAATTCATCAAGTTGATGATAAAATCCACGGACGTTCCAGTGGTCATTATGCACTTGTTACACAACAACCCCTTAGGGGAAGGGCTAAGCAAGGTGGACAACGAGTAGGAGAAATGGAAGTTTGGGCTCTAGAGGGATTTGGTGTTGCTCATATTTTACAAGAGATGCTCACTTATAAATCCGATCATATTAGAGCTCGTCAGGAAGTACTTGGTACCACGATCGTTGGGGGAACAATACCTAATCCTGAGGGTGCGCCAGAATCCTTTCGATTGCTCGTTCGCGAACTACGATCTTTATCTCTGGAACTGAATCATTTCCTTGTATCTGAGAAAAACTTCCAGATTAATAGGAAGGAAGTTTGATCGGAATGAATCAGAATTTTTCTTCTATGATCGATCAGTATAAACATCAACAACTTCGAATTGGATTAGTTTCTCCTAAACAAATACGTGCTTGGGCCAACAAAATCCTACCGAATGGAGAGATAGTTGGAGAGGTGACAAAACCCTATACTTTTCATTACAAAACCAATAAACCGGAAAAAGATGGGTTGTTTTGCGAAAGAATTTTTGGACCTATAAAAAGTGGAATTTGTGCTTGTGGAAATTATCGAGTGATCGGGGGTGAAAAAGAAGAACCGAAATTTTGCGAACAATGCGGAGTCGAATCTGTTGATTCTCGGATCCGAAGATATCAAATGGGATACATCAAACTAGCATGCCCGGTGACTCATGTGTGGTATTTGAAACGTCTTCCTAGTTATATCGCGAATCTTTTAGATAAACCTCTTAAGGAATTAGAAGGCCTGGTATACTGCGATGTGTGATTTGATCGAAATTACGATTTTACAGATTCATAATTAAAAACTGTCATCCTATTTAATCCGATTGGGATGCCTCTAGCTCTGACATGTCTATTGTTAAGAATAACATGAAGCTCAGAATTTTGGGTGTATTCAATACCTCCAAATGAAAGAGGAATTAATCCATGGTCGACTCCCTAAGAGAGT